ATAAACGAAAGTTTGTTTTCATAATTTTAGGTCCTTCTTTACCCCATAGAGACATTGAATAGAATGAGCTGTTTTTTTTGCCACTGTAATTTTGAAAATAAACGTTTAAATGTCCTTCAAAAGTAAGTAAATAGATCCGAAACATATAAAAGGCGGTTAATCCTGCCGTAGAATAAGCTATTATTGCAAAAATAGGTGAATACAACCAACTATCATTAAGAATTTCATCTTTGGACCAAAAACAAGCAAGAGGTGGAATACCACAAAGAGAAAGTGTACCTAATAAAAAAGAAGTTTTTGTAATCGGTACATGTTTTCTTAAACCGCCCATAAGAACCATATTCTGACTTTTATCTGGAGAATATCCAACAATGGCTTCCATCGAATGAATAATAGATCCAGATCCTAAAAACAACAATGCTTTCGAATAAGCATGAGTAATCAAATGAAATAAAGCAGCTCGATAAGAACCCATACCTAAAGCTAACATCATATAACCCAATTGAGACATTGTAGAATAAGCTAAGCCTCTCTTAATATCTTTTTGAGCAAGAGCTAAAGTAGCTCCTAAAAATAATGTTATTATACCTATCAAAGATATTAGATTTAGTATGTAAGGTATAACTATGAAAAGAGGAAGAAGCCGAGCTACAAGAAAAATTCCTGCTGCTACCATGGTAGCAGCATGGATAAGAGCCGAAATAGGGGTAGGCCCTTCCATGGCATCGGGTAACCAGACATGAAGGGGAAATTGGGCAGATTTAGCAACTGCGCCGGAAAATAATAGGAAGGCACATAAAGTAACAAATAAAGGATTAACTTCATTATTATAAACCAAGTTTTTGAATATTTCAAACAAATCCCGAAATTCAAAACTACCTGTTATCCAATAAAAACCTAAAATTCCTAATAATAACCCAAAATCCCCGACACGATTAGTTACAAACGCTTTTTGACAAGCATTCGCCGCACTGGGTCGGGTGAACCAAAAACCTATTAATAGATAAGAACACATTCCAACTAATTCCCAAAAAATATAAATTTGTATTAAATTCGAACTAGTAACTAATCCCAACATTGAAGTATTGGAAAAACTCATATAAGCAAAAAATCTCACATATCCCCGATCATGAGACATATAATTGTCACTATAAATAAGAACCATAATGCCAACACTTGTGATTAATATTGACATAATAGAAGTAAGTGGATCAACCAAGTAGCCAAACTCTAAAGAAAAACCATTATTGATGGTCCAAGACCATACAGATTGATAGGCAGAATTGTTATTTAGTTGCTGAATAAAGAAATGGGCTGAAAAAAGCATAACTATACTTAATAATAAAACACTCGGAAAAGCCCACATACGGCGAAGATTTTTGGTTGCCGTTGGAAAAAGTAGAAGTCCTGCTCCTATTAACATAGGAACTGGAAGTGGAATGAACGGTATGATCCATGAATATTGATATGTATATTCCATAAAAAAAATAAATAAAAAAAATTATCTTAATTAATATTAATTGTTTCTGATTCACCGGTTCTTATTTCTTTTCTTTTGAAAGCGATCGATTAATAAAAAAAATTAAGATATATAAAATAAAACTTAATATAAAATTTTCCAGCCTTAATTATTCGGAATCTTTCCAAACTACTTCAACTATTTCAAATGAAGATGAAGAGTTAGGGTTAGTCAAATGATATGAACAAGTTACGAGTGAAAAAGAAATACGTACTTTGTTTATTATTAAGTTTATTATTAATATTGAATTGAATTGTTAATATGAAATTTCCATTTTTAAGTAAAATTTTATGAAGATAAAAACGAAAAATTACATTTTCGGTCTAATTATTACGTATTAAAATAATTTTTTTATATCTATAGAGCAAGGATAAATAATGACAGCAAAAACAGTATTTTATACGAATCATAGGAACCATAACTTGACCCATAAAACCTATTTCCCATAAAACAAAACCTATTTATTGCAGTTTGGTTGGGTTATTTTATTCCCAATCATTAACGAATTCATTTTAGAACTAATTGATTGTCTTCCATTACAATTACAATAAAAGCTATTTGTAGGAAATGCTATCCCACACTTTTTTTATGTAAAATAAAACGGAGGGGCCAATAAAACAGCTTTTAGAAAGTCTTTTGTATATTTTAATCGATTAACTACTAGGCTCATTCGAGTTTGAAAATTAAGTGTACTTTTTCTTCGAACTTGACCAATTTAATTAATATTTAATTAATATAATAGAATAGAAAAATAGAAAAAGAAAAATTATTAAAGTTTTTTTAGGAGAGGTATTGGGTTTTTAAACCTTTCGATGTATTTTATTACATGTAAGAATGTAACATGACAAAAAAATAAAGCAAACACGGAACCCCTTTGTTTGTATTTTTTTGATTTGAATTTGATTTTATCAACTTCAATCTATTCTATTTGGCATAGTAGATCTTATTGTTCTTAGTAATATTTTAGACGATTTTTCTATAGACCTTGGGAGTGTAATTTAGAGAATAACTAGATAGAGATATAGTAAAGAACTGTTGATTTTGAACAATAGATGTCTTTCACATCCAACCGACGAACCTATTATCATTTTTTAATGGCAGTTCCAAAAAAGCGCACCTCTAGTTCAAAAAAACGTATTCGTAAAAATAGTTGGAAAAGGAAGGGGTATTGGGCAGCATTGAAAGCTTTTTCGTTAGCGAAATCTCTTTCTACCGATAGCTCAAAAAGTTTTTTTTATGTGACAAATACAAATAAATAATAAACCAATAGACTAAATAATCTGGATCGGTCTAATTCGAAAAATAGTCTAATTTTTGTTATAATTTTTTATTTATTTATTTATAAGTTTTTTTTCGAAAATGTAGAAGTTATCAAAATAATATAATAATAGAATAATAATAGTAAAATAATCTAAATTACTATTTAATAAATTACTATTTCATTTTCATTTAATAAAAAAAAATTATTTCCCTTCTCTAATGTTTTAACCTGATCAATAACAATATTAAATTGAATTCATTTTGTTTTTTTAGTAGAAATAAGAATTCGGTTGTCTACTGAATTTAAAAAATGAATGGTATTCTTTTGTTTGAAAAAGAATAAACGCAAGCACAAGGTTTCACCTTTGGTTTTGGTATGCTTTATCATTTTCAAGATGGGGATTCTCACTTTCCCCATCGACTTGACTCGATAATTCATTTTTTTTTAGTTCTATCCATGGGTTGAAGTAAAAATTATCTAGTTACAAACGTTCCGTTTTATTTTCAGGAGACCGTAGAGTAATAAACTACGAAACGAAAAATCCCGTTCCGTTGTTAGTTAAGTTAAAAAAACGGATACCCTAAAATGAAAATAATAAATAAATAAAAAAAAAACGATTTGAAACAAACTTTTAGTCATCAATTTGAATGTTTCCTAAAAAAAATATTGAACTAACCGCCTCAATCTCGACGATTGAATAAAAATAGGTTATTATGATTTCGAATAAGCCGCTATGGTGAAATCGGTAGACACGCTGCTCTTAGGAAGCAGTGCTAGAGCATCTCGGTTCGAGTCCGAGTGGCGGCATGGCTTTTTCTAAAAGAATAAGCCCTATAATGAATTCAATTCCCGATTTCAATTCCTATAATTGAGGCCCCCCGTTTTTAATAATTTTTATGATATTTTCAACTTTAGAGCGTATATTAACTCATATATCCTTTTCAATCATTTCAATTGTAATTACAATTCATTTGATAACTTTATTAGTCGATGAAATCGTTGGACTATATGATTCATCAGAAAAGGGGATGATAGCTGCTTTTTTCTGCATAACAGGATTGTTAGTTACTCGTTGGATTTATTTTGGGCATTTACCATTAAGCGATTTATATGAATCATTAATTTTTCTTTCGTGGGGTTTTTCCATTATTCATATGATTCCGTATTTAAAAAAAAAAAAAAACCATTTAAGCGCAATAACCGCGCCGAGTGCTATTTTTACCCAGGGTTTCGCTACTTCGGGTCTTTTAACTGAAATGCATCAATCCGCAATATTAGTACCTGCTCTCCAATCCCATTGGTTAATGATGCACGTAAGTATGATGGTATTGGGCTATGCAGCTCTTTTGTGTGGATCATTATTATCACTAGCTCTTCTAGTCATTACATTTCGAAAATTTATAAGGATTTTTAGTAAAAGCAATAATTTATTAACTGAGTTATTTTCCTTTGGTGAGATTCAATACGTGAATGAAAGAAACGATGTCTTACAAAACACTTCTTTGATTTCTTCTCAGAATTATTACAGGTATCAATTAATTCAACAATTGGATCGATGGAGTTATCGTATTATTAGTTTGGGGTTTATCCTTTTAACCATAGGTATTCTTTCGGGAGCAGTATGGGCTAATGAAGCATGGGGATCCTATTGGAATTGGGATCCAAAAGAGACTTGGGCATTTATTACTTGGACCGTATTTGCGATTTATTTACATATTCGAACAAATAAAAATTTTGAAAGTGTAAATTCTGCAATTGTGGCCTCAATGGGCTTTTTTATAATTTGGATATGCTATTTTGGAGTTAATCTATTAGGAATAGGATTGCATAGTTATGGTTCATTTACATTACTATCTAATTGAATTGAATAAAGTACTTGACAACTAGAAGCATAGGACAGCATACATATATATATGAAAACCATCAAGAACCATTTGAATCATTCCATTTCCATTACTTGATTCAAATGGTTCTCGAAAATGTCAAAAATTTCTGGTTATATGGTTATAATAGAATTCCAATTTTTTATTTAACTTAAGAGCAGAAAAATACTTTTTTTATTGTACAATGAACGATTTTAATTTCAAAAATCATCGTATTTTATATTTTGGTTTATTCACAAAAACTATCTATAAAAATAATTCGATATAATAGCTTCGACCTTGTCAACTGATAATGCGAAAACGAAATCGGGATAAATACCAATACCTATTACAGGTAAAAGGATAGAAATCGAAACAAATAACTCTCGCGGTCCAGAATCAAAAAAATAAGAGTTTGGGGCATTAAAAAGCTTGTATCCATAGAACATCTGGCGTAACATAGATAATGAATAAATAGGAGTTAATATCATTCCAATTGCCATTACAAAAGTAATTAATACTTTTGTCATTAAAAGATATTTTTGGCTAGTAAGTATTCCAAAAAAAACTATCAATTCGGAAACAAAACCGCTCATGCCCGGTAATGCAAGCGAAGCCATTGATAAGATACTGAAAGTCGTGAATATTTTTGGAATTGCGATAGCCATTCCGCCCATTTCGTCGAGATAAACAAGTCGTATTCTATCATAACTCGTTCCGGCCAAGAAAAAAAGCGCAGCGCCAATAAATCCGTGAGAAATTATTTGTAAAATGGCCCCATTGAGCCCTGTATCGCTTATAGAACCAATTCCTATAATTATGAAACCCATATGAGATACAGAGGAATAGGCTATTCTTTTTTTTAAATTACGCTGACCGGGAGATGTTGAAGCTGCATAGATTATTTGAATTGTGCCTACTATCATCAACCAGGGAGAAAATATAGAATGGGCATGGGGTAATAATTCCATATTGATCCGAACCAATCCATACGCTCCCATTTTTAATAAGATTCCGGCTAAAAGCATACAAGTACTATAATGTGCCTCTCCATGGGTGTCTGGTAACCATGTGTGTAAGGGTATGATCGGTGATTTGACAGCAAAAGCAATAAGAAATCCAATATAGAATATTATTTCTAGTGCTACAGGATATGATTGATTAGCTGATGTTTCAAAATTTAATGTCGGTTCATTGGAACCATATAAACCAATACCTAGAACTCCCATTAATAAAAAAACGGAACCTCCGGCAGTGTACAAAATAAATTTTGTAGCTGAATACAAACGTTTCTTTCCCCCCCACATGGATAGAAGTAGATAAACGGGAATTAATTCTAACTCCCACATGATGAAAAAAAGTAAAAGGTCTTGAGAAGAGAATGGTCCTATTTGACCGCTATACATTGCTAACATTAGGAAATGAAATAGTCGGGAATCTCGAGTAACGGGCCAAGCCGCTAAAGTAGCTAAAGTTGTGATAAATCCTGTCAGTAAAATGGGTCCTATAGAAATTCCATCTATTCCCAACCTCCAGTAAAAATCAAAAAAATTGATCCATTTATAATTCTCCGTTAGTTGCATTAACGGATCATCCAATTGGAAACGATAACCGAATGCATAGGTTGTTAGAAGGAGTTCGAGTATACATATACATATAGTATACCACCTTATTACCTTATTTCCTCTATGAGGAAGAAAAAAAATTAAGGAACCCGCGGATATTGGCAAAACTACAATTAGCGTTAACCAAGGAAAATTATTCATGGTAAAAACAAAATAAACTTGGACCAGAAAAACCCGTGCTCGAAATAAATATATTTTGAGCGCGGGTTTTTGTCGGTAAGGGTAAAAAAATCAAATGTATTCGAGTAGGGTTTTCTGGAACGTATTAATAAGCTAGACCCATACTTCGAGTTGTTTCATGCCATAAATAAACGCGAACACTCAAGAAATCCGTTGGGCAGGCGGATTCACATCTCTTACAACCAACACAGTCCTCTGTTCTTGGAGCAGAAGCGATTTGCTTAGCTTTACATCCGTCCCAAGGTATCATTTCTAATACATCGGTTGGGCAGGCTCGCACACATTGAGTACACCCTATACACGTATCATAAATCTTTACTGAATGTGACATTGAATCTATAAATTTTTGAACGTCAGAAATTTTCGATCTAGTAAACTTGTAAATGACTCATATATTTAGACACCAGATGAATCAATAATTTACCAGAAATTTGGAAACAATCTACTTCTGGATCGACTCATGCGATAGAGCCAAGATACTTTGATTTCTTACATTTTCGAAAACATGGATTAGATTTAATGTATGGTCATTTAATTAGAATTTATGAATATTAAAATTTCAATGATTAATAAAATACTACTTATTCAACAAATTCGATTGATTGATACGAGTTGATTTTCTGTTACGATAAATTGACGAAACAATAGCCGGTCCAATAGCTGCTTCAGCGGCGGCAATAGCTATAACAAAAATTGAGAAAACATTTCCTTTTAATTGCCGACTATCAAAAAAATCAGAAAATGTTACGAAATTTATATTAACCGCATTCAGTATAAGTTCAAGACACATAAGGGCTCTAACCATATTTCGGCTCGTGATCAATCCATAGATACCGATAGAAAATAAGTAGGCACTCAAAACAAGTACATGCTCGAGCATCATTGACTAACTCCTTATCAATTTGGATTCATTTCAATATGAACTGAACAACAATTCAACAGATTCAATTGACTAGAATATAAAGTCCGGAACAAAGGAATATATTGTATTGGTAATAGATTAAATAAAAGTAAAAGAATTTCTATTTTGGGTTTTAGACATAACAAATACCT